TGAGTATGTATGGCGAGCCATATCACTTAATTTGTAGTGAGAGATACTCATAGATATTAATCATATGCCAGGAACCAGATTTGAACTGGTGACACGAGGATTTTCAGTCCTCTGCTCTACCAGCTGAGCTATCCCGACCATTTCCGACACACCATTCTCATCTTACTAGATGACTTGGGTCTATGTCAATTAAAAAAGAAAAAAGTATTAAAAATTTCTTTTCTTGAATCTTCAAAAAGAAGACTTTGTGAATTTCAGTATGAGCAATAATATGGATTGGGAATCATTCAAATGGGGATTCCTTGCTCAAAGGTGTTCATTTCTACGCCTATCGTATATACCCCACGACTTGTGATAAGAGAGAAAAAAAAAATAATGCCCAGATCCCTTTTGAAATGGAAAAGAGTAGGATAGATGAAAAACCTACCGAATTTTGAACCACTAACAAAAAAGGGAGAAGGTAGGAGAAATGGTTAGGGAGTAAATGGGGCTTTTTTTTTGGGGGGGGGGGTGGGGATAGAGGGACTTGAACCCTCACGATTTAGAAAGTCGACGGATTTTCCTTTTACTATAAATTTCATTGTTGTCTGTATTGATATTGACATGTAGAATGGGACTCTATCTTTATTCTCGTCCGATTAATCAATTCTTCAAAAGTCAAAAGAAAAGATTGATCAGACTATGGGGATGGAGTGAAGAATTTGAGTAAGGAATATTCGATTCTTTCTTCAACTTAGAATCGATTCATAACAATTCTTTTTTTTCATAAAAAGAAATAAAGATTCGGTTGTGATTTTTGAGATAGTTTTTCATTGCGTATACATAGTCTATATACCCTTATTCTTCAGCTTTTATGGAGTTTCTTCGATAGAAGGATTCGTTTTACTTTCTTTTTTCTTTACCAAAAAGGGGCAGTCAACTCCATTTGTTAGAACAGCTTCCATTGAGTCTCTGCACCTATCCCCCTTTTGTGCTTTCTGAACCCTTGTTTGTTCTTGGAAAAGAGGATTTGGCTCAGGATTGCCCTTTTTTAATTCCTGGGTTTCTCTGAATTTGAAAGTTATCACTTAGTAGGTTTCCATACTAAGGCTCAATTCAATTAAGTCCGTAGCGTCTACCAATTTCGCCATATCCCCTTTGTTTTAGGAACTCAATGCTGTTATCCCCCCCCCTCTTTTTCTTCATTTCTGCGGAAACTGTCGAATTCTGTAGATATGAATTCATATACGGAAAGATGTTTTGGTTTCTTGTCAGAAATGATTCTATCCTTTCTGTATTCGCAATTCAATCTAGATGGATATATACTAGCATAAAATATATATGCCCCTCTTACTCTCATTTTTATCACGCAATCTGGCGGAATACTCGAACGGTCGATTCTTTTTTTCGTCTTTTCTTCCGCCCCTTTTCCAACGAAAGCAAAAATGGAGAAATGTCTCATTCTAATATGGATTTCATTTATATGGATTGTATCTTTCTCGTTAATTTCATTTTTGCTTGTCCTTTCCTTAAGGAAGATCCTATAGAACATAAGCAAAAAGAACTCAAATTTAAATTTAGTAAATATTAATTAATTATTTCTATTAATTATTTAGAATAGAATAGCTATAACTACTTTTTTATTCAATTAATTTCTAATTCGAGTATAATCCGAATTATTTAGTCGAAAGCCTAATCATTTGGAATTAGAATAGAACAAATGTAAAATTTAGAAAATGGATATAATAAGAATCGAATCAAATATTCGATTTCGAATAACTATAAATATATATATAGAATAATAATAAAATAGATATATAGAATAATAATAGAATATTATGTATATTCTATAATATGTAATAATCTATTCTATAATATGTAATAATCGAATAGAATCGATTAAGAAAATTAGGTCAGATATTTATTATTGATCAATATAGAATTGATAAAAAAATCAAAATTCTATAATATATATCCTCGCTAGGTTCTAGTAATTGTTATATTAATGGTTATGCTCTATAGTATTCACCATTTATTTGAAATTCTATTCTCTAGTCTATTCTTTATGAATAGCTAAGAATGAAAGTTAATAGATAAGATCGTAGGATCTCTATGCATGTACAATTTCTCTTATTTAAGCCCGCTTAGCTCAGAGGTTAGAGCATCGCATTTGTAATGCGGTGGTCATCGGTTCGATTCCGATAGCCGGCTTTCTCTAGTTGTTTGATTTTTTCGATGATTGATAATGTCTTTTTGAAAGAAAAAAAGATTGAAAAAGCCCCTTCCCCTTTTTCCAAGGGTCATCGATCCAGTATGTTGTAGGGGCTTCCAATTATGAATAAAGGTTGGAGGAAGTTAGATCTCGGCAGAATAAATTAAGAAAAGGAACCCTCTTTTGATTGATATTTCGATAGACGTATACAATATAAAAGAGGCCTGGAAATTGATACAAAGAATCTCATTATTCTTTGCAGTACAATACTTCAGCGAATTTTGCTTCTTTTATCATTTAGCTCAGTTT